CCAACAGTAGTGATTAATATTGACATAATAGAAGTAAGTGGATCAATTAAGTAGCCGAATTCTAAAGAAAAATCATTAGTGATGATCCAAGACCATACATATTGATAGATAGAACTGCTATTTATTTGCTGAATAGACAGATCAATCGAAAAAATCATGACTATACTTAACAATAAAATACTATGAAAGGACCACATACGACGAAGATTTTTTGTTGCCGTGGGAAAAAGAAGAAGTCCCACCCCTATTAACATAGGAACTGGAAGTGGAACGAAGGGTATTATCCATGCATATTGATATGTCTGTTCCATAAAAAATAAAAGGTTTTTTATTCTTAATTAAGTGTTTCCGATTCACCGGATCTTATCTCTTTTGAAAGGAGTCAATAAAAAAATCAAGATATGTACTAACTTAAATAGAATTTTCTAATTTTATATTCTTACTTATTGTTTATTGTGAGTCTTTCTTAAATACTTCAACTATTCAAATCAAGAAGTTACAATTGGTCAAATGATATAACTAAAGTACTCGTAAAACGTGAATACTTAGTTAGTCACTAATATATTTATGAAGATACCGAAAATGAAAAATTCAATGATTATTAAAAAATTTCTAGTCATAGAGCAAGTATAAAGAATTACACTAAAAATACTAATATGAATCATAGGATTAGATTAACTAAGATCACTAACCTGGCCTAATGAAATAAGAACTCGCTATTTTAGTTAGTTTATTCAAAATAATGAACTAGTTCATTATGGAATTGATTGATTTATTTCCAGTCTAATAAAATAAAAAACATTAAAGATTAAAGTTTTTCAGTAAGCAACAAGGGTGGGGTTCTTAACCCTTTCGATGTATTTTAGTACATGTAAATTAAATGTAGAACGACGAAAATAGGCAGAAATAGAAATGTAGGGTCTTTTTGATTCTTTATGTTATAGAGTTCAACCAATTTAATTGCTAGGGCACGGCATATTCTATAGATTTGAATAAGAAAGAGAAATAAAAGTATCAATATCAATCAATACAAATTTTTCTTTCTTACGAATATTGTATGGACTAGAAAAACCATTTTCTTTTTGAAAAAAAAATCATATATCCTCTTCTTCTAGTAATATTTTATGCAATTTTCACATATCTTTCACCTATCTACATTTATATGAAAATAATATTATCTAGAGAATAAAAAGAACAATTCGTTTTGAACAATAGATGTCTTTCACATCCAACTATAATAATGAGTAACCTCTTCATTTTTAAATGGCAGTTCCAAAAAAACGTACTTCTATATCAAAAAAGCGTATTCGTAAAAATATTTGGAAACGGAAGGGATATTGGGCAGCGTTAAAAGCTTTTTCGTTAGGGAAATCTCTTTTGACCGGAAATTCAAAAAGTTTTTTTGTGCGACAAACAAATAAGTAATAAAACGTTGGAATAATCTGAATTGATTTGACTCGAAAAAAAGGTCCATTTCATAATTAAAAATGAACAATTTACATTACCTATTGTTATTATTGTTGGGCTAATCAATATGAAATGGACCTTTCTTTTCTCCTATGATATGTGGAATAAGAATTCTTCTGTTTAATGAATTCTACAACTAATACTTTTTTTGTTTGAAAAAAGAATAAAGACAGGAGGTTTTAACCCTCTTTTAGTATGTTTTTTCATTTCCAAGGTGGGGAGTTTTATTTTCCCCATCGAACTATTTGTTACAATTCCAATAATAAATAAGAAAATTCTTTTTTCTCTCTATATCATATCTATAGAAGAGCAAATAGAAAATCTTTAGCTAAGTTAAAATTAATGAATTGTTGATACTAATTGATTCCATTTTTAAAACTTTTTGTGTAACTTTCGGACTTCTTAATTTCCTTTCTCTAAATTATTAGATAGATCTCCCATATATCTTTCGCTTTCAACCCAATCAAAAAAGCCGTTAGCTTAGTTAGGATATTGTGTACGAAAAATGTGTCATTTTAAAATAATTCAAACAAAATGGGGTCTATTTTGTAAAAATGCATTTTTTTGAGTTCGATCGCGGTAGAATTATCTAGTTACAAGAGTTCAATCTCAGGAAAGCATAACCTACACGAAAGTCTTAAATTAATTTAATAAACTGACACCCTAAATGAAAATAATGAACCTTCAAATCCCTATTTGAATGAATTTGGATTTATCAGTTTAAATCTTTCCTAAAAAACATTGCATTGAATTTACTCCTCCAATCTCGACGATTGAATATGAATAGGCTATTATGAGTTCGAGCAAGCCGCTATGGTGAAATCGGTAGACACGCTGCTCTTAGGAAGCAGTGCTAAAGCATCTCGGTTCGAGTCCGAGTAGCGGCATGCCATCTTCGAGAAGAGATACAATAGATCATATAATGAATTCAGTTCCCAATTTTAATTTCTTAATTAAGATTAAGGGATTCAAGATTTTTATGATATTTTTAACTTTAGAGCATATATTAACTCATATTTCTTTTTCGATGGTT